TAACCGATGATTTGGAAGAAGAAGAAGAAGAAGAAAATCAAGAAGAGCCAAAAGAGGATCATGAAATTCGTTCAAGAAAAGCCAAACGGGTGGTAATTTACACCGATAAGGATCAGGATGCCGATACTAGTAGTAGTAATAATAGTGATCAAGGAGAAGAGGTATCTTTGATACGTTACTCACAACAATCGGATTTTCGTCGGGACCTAATCAAAGGATCCATGCGTGCTCAAAGACGTAAAACAGTCACTTGGGAAATGTTTCAAGCAAATGCGCACTCGCCACTTTTTTTGGATCAAATTGATAAAACATTTTTTTTTTCCTTTGATTTCTCCGAAATGATGAATCTTATTTTTAGGAATTGGATGAGGGGAGAATCAGAAATTTTGATTTCCGATTCTGAAGAGGAAGAAACAAAAGAAAAAAAGAAAAAAAACAGGGAAAAAAAAGACGAAAATGAGCGTATAGCAATATCAGAAGCCTGGGATACCATTATATTTGCTCAAGCAATAAGGGGTTTGATGTTAGTAACCCAATCCTTTTTGAGAAAATATATTAAATTGCCTTTCTTAATAATAGCTAAGAATATTGGACGTATGCTATTATTACAATTCCCCGAGTGGTATGAGGATTTGAGAGATTGGAATAGAGAAATGCATATTAAATGTACTTATAATGGTGTTCAATTATCAGAAACGGAATTTCCCAAAAATTGGTTAACAGATGGTATTCAGATAAAAATTCTATTTCCTTTCTGTCTGAAACCTTGGCAAGGGTCTAAGGTGAGATCCCATCATAGAGATAAAAAAGAGGAAAAAGACAATTTTTGTTTTTTAACAATTTGGGGAACAGAAGTAGAAGTACCATTTGGTTCTCCACGAAAACAGCCTTCTTTTTTTGAACCCATTTTTAATGAATTCAAAAAAAAATATATAAAAGTGAAAAAGAAAATCTTTCTAGTTCTAAAAGTTTTAAAAAAAAAAATAAAATGGTTTATAAGAGCCTTAAAAGAAAAAACAAAATGGATTCAAAAAATAGTTCTAGTTATAAAAGGAATAATAAAAGAATTTGAAAAAAGAAACCCAATTCTATTATTTGAATTAAATAAAAACGAGCTGGTTGAAAGTGAAAAAAATTCCATAATTAGTAATAATAATAAGAATAGCCAGGAATTGATCATTCAAATTCAATCAATAAATTGGACAAATTATTCACTTGTAGAAAAAAAAATGAAAGATCTTATTGATAGGACAATCACGATCAGGAATCAAATAGAACAGATCAAAAAGGACAAAAAAAAAATAATTCCAATTCCTGATATAAATATTATTAGTCCTAACAAGACAAATTTTAATGATAAAAAATCCAAATCGTGGAAAGATATTTGGCTAATATTCAAAAGAAGAAAGACCCGATTAATACGTAAATTACATTATTTTATAAAATCCTTCATTGAAAGAATATACATTGATATCTTTCTATATATTATTAACATCCTCAGGGTTAATGTACAATTTTTCGTTAAATCAATAGAAAAAAAAATGGAAAAATCCATTTCTAACAATAAAACTAATCAAGAAGGGACTGATATTGATGAACCGAATAAAAATATGATTCCCTTTATTTTGACTATAAAAAAGTATCTTTTTAATATTAGTAGTAAGAATTTAAATCCTTATTGTGATTTATCCTCTTTGTCCCAAGCATATGTATTTTACAAAATATCACAAATTCAAGCTAGTAACAAATATCACCTGAGACCTGTACTTCAATATCATGGAACTCATCTTTTTCTTAAGGATCAAATTAAGGATTATTGTGAGACACAAGGAATATTTGATTCCAAATCAAAACATAAGCAAATTGATATTAATAAGTCTAGAATAAATGAATGGAAAAGTTGGTTAAAAAGCCATCATCAATACAATTTATCTCAGACTAAATGGTCTCGATTAGTACCTAAAAAGTGGCGAAATGGAGTCAATCAACGTTGTATAATTCAAAATGAGAATTCAATGAAATTGAGTTCATATAAAGAAGAAAAAGATCCATTAATTTGTTATGTAAAACCAAAGTATTACGGAGCAAATTTATTGATGGGTAGTCAAAAAGAAAAATTTAAAAGAAACTGTAGATATGATCTTTTATTACATAAATATATAAACTATGAAAATAGTGAGGACTCGTATATTTCTGAATTACCATTACAAGTAAATAGGGATCGAGAAATTTTATATTCATATAATTTAAATACACAAAAACCTCAATCACTTTATATACTAATGGATATAGATCTTAGTGATTATCTGGGAGAAGAATATTATATATACAGAAAAAAAAATCTGGAGAAAAAATATTTCAATTGTAAAATTTTCCATTTTTTTATTAGACAAAATATGCATATTGATACCTGGATCAATATGCATATTGGTACCAAGATTAATAAAAATACTAAAACTAGAATTAATAGTTATCAAAAATTTTATAATAAGAATATTTTATCTCTCACGATTCATCAAGAAATCAAAACACCCAAATCTAATCAAAAAAGAAACCTTTTTGATTGGATGGGAATGAATCAAGAAAAGTTATATCGCCACATATCAAATCGAAAACCTGAGTTCTTCCCAGAATTTGGAATACTTTATGATACATATAATGCATATAAGATTAAACCATGGATCATACCAATCAAACTACTTCTCAATTTTGACGTAAATGAAAATTCTAATCAAAATAAAAATATCAATGAAAATAAAAAAAAAGATCTTCATATATCATCTAATAAAAAAGAATATTTTGAATTAGAATTTAAGAATCAAGAAAAAAAACAACAATCAAGTCAAGTGAATCTTGAATTCGATGTACAAGAGCAAAAGAAAAAAGATATTGAAGAGGACTACATAGGATCATCAAACATTAAAAATAAAAAAGGTAGAAAAAAAAAACAATACAAGAGCAAGAAAGAAGCGGAATTGGATTTATTCCTAAAAAAATATTTTCTTTTTCAATTAAGATGGGATGATCCTTTAAATCAAAGAATGACTAATAATATCAAGGTATATTGTCTCCTACTTAGATTAGTAAATCCAAAGGAAATTGCTATATCCTCGATTGAAAGAGGAGAAATGAGTTTAGACGTAATGGTGATTCAGAAAGATCTAGCTCTTACAGAATTGATAAAAAATGGAATATTGATTATCGAACCAGTTCGTCTATCTATAAAATGGGATGAAAAATTGATTATGTATCAAATCATGGGTATCTCGTCGGTCAATAAGAATAAATACCAAATTAATGGAAAGCGCATAAAAAAAAAATCTGTTGATAAGAATGATCTTGAAAAATCCATTACGCAACAATATAGCAATATATTTGTAAATGAAAACAAAAATTATTATGATTTCCTTGTTCCTGAACATATTCTATCTACTCGACATCGTAGAGAGTTGAGAATTCTAATTTGTTTCAATTCTAGGAATAAAAATGGAGTAAATGGGATTTCACTATTTGGTAATGAAAACTATGTAAAGAACTGTAAACAATTTATGAATGAAGATCAGTATACTCATACAAACAAATTAATGAAATTCAAATTGTTTATTTGGCCAAATTATCGATTAGAGGACTTAGCTTGTATGAATCGATATTGGTTTAATACCAATAATGGAAGTCGTTTTACCATGTCAAGGATACATATGTATCCGCGATTTCAAAAAAACTGATAATAGATGATAGTGATTTAATATCGTATCAATTAGATGTAGAAATGAATCGACGAAATTCTCTTAGATACAAAGAAATTGAAATTATTCAATTTCGCGAATGCAGAAATGTATTATCCCTTTTTATTTTTTATCCAAATCAAATTTAAAATTTGATTTGGATAAAAAATAAATACAAATTTTTCTGTATACCTAATTAAAACGACTAGTATTATTATATTATTAAATCAACTATTATTACGTTTATTATTCCTGATCGGTAAATAGAAAAAAGATATATATAAGAATTTCTTTATTTTATGGTCAAAAATTCATTCATTTCAGTTCTTCCACAAGAAAAAGAAGAAAACAGGGGATCCGTCGAATTTCAAGTATTCAGCTTCACTAATAAGATACGGAAACTTACTTTACATCTCGAATTGCACAAAAAAGATTTTTTATCTCAGAGGGGTCTTCGAATAATTCTGGGAAAACGCCAACGATTACTAGCTTATTTGGCAAAGAAAAATAAAGTACGTTATAAAAAATTAATAGGTCAACTGGATATTCGAGAGCAAAAAACTCGTTAATTTGACTGCAAATTTTTGGAAATGAATTTAGATTATAAATTCATTCATTTTCATTTATGAAATTTTTATTATTATTTATTGTTAGAATATTTTATTAGTATATTATTAGTATTAGAATTACTAGATATAAGAATTATTATTAAGAATTAATTATTAGATCTTGCATTTTAATGAACCTCGTTTTGAGAAATTCATGAAATAATGAATCGAGGAAAAAGATATGACTGTACCGGCTACAAGAAAGGATCTCATGATAGTCAATATGGGTCCTCAACACCCATCAATGCATGGTGTTCTTCGACTGATCGTTACTCTCGATGGTGAAGATGTTATTGACTGTGAACCCATATTGGGTTATTTACACAGAGGGATGGAAAAAATTGCGGAAAACCGAACAATTATACAATATCTCCCCTATGTAACACGTTGGGATTATTTAGCTACTATGTTCACAGAAGCAATAACTGTAAATGCGCCAGAACTGTTGGGAAATATTCAGGTACCTCAAAGAGCCAGCTATATCCGAGTAATTATGCTAGAGCTGAGTCGTATAGCTTCTCATTTATTATGGCTTGGGCCCTTTATGGCGGATATTGGCGCGCAGACTCCTTTTTTCTATATTTTCAGAGAGAGAGAATTGATATATGATCTATTCGAAGCTGCCACAGGTATGCGAATGATGCATAATTATTTCCGTATAGGAGGAGTAGCTGCTGATCTACCTTATGGCTGGATAGATAAATGTTTGGATTTCTGCGATTATTTTTTAACGGGAGTTGCCGAATATCAAAAACTTATCACTCGCAATCCCATTTTTTTGGAACGAGTTGAAGGAATAGGTATTATTGATGGGGAAGAAGCAATAAATTGGGGTTTGTCAGGACCCATGTTACGAGCTTCTGGAATACAATGGGATCTTCGTAAAGTTGATGATTATGAGTGTTACAATGAATTCGATTGGGAAGTCCAATGGCAAAAGGAAGGAGATTCATTAGCTCGTTATTTAGTACGAATCGGTGAAATGATAGAATCTATAAAAATTATTCAACAAGCTCTGGAAGGAATTCCTGGGGGGCCCTATGAAAATTTAGAAGTACGACGCTTTGATAAAACAAAGAATTCGGAATGGAATGATTTTGAATACAGATTCATTAGTAAAAAACCTTCACCCAATTTTGAATTATCGAAACAAGAACTTTATGTTAGAGTAGAAGCCCCAAAGGGAGAATTAGGAATTTTTCTAATGGGGGATCAGAGTGTTTTTCCTTGGAGATGGAAAATTCGTCCGCCCGGTTTCATCAATTTGCAAATTCTTCCTCAGCTAGTTAAAAGAATGAAATTGGCTGATATCATGACAATACTAGGTAGTATAGATATCATTATGGGGGAGGTTGATCGTTGAAATGATAATCGATACGAGGGAAGTACAAGCTATAAATTCTTTTTCTGGATCGGAATTCTTAAAAGAGATCTATGAACTCATATGGATCCTTGTCCCTATTTTTATCTTGATATTAGGAATTACAATAGGCGTATTAGTAATTGTGTGGTTAGAAAGAGAAATTTCCGCGGGGATACAACAACGTATTGGGCCTGAATACGCCGGCCCATTAGGAATTCTTCAAGCTCTAGCAGATGGAACAAAACTGCTTTTTAAAGAGGATATCCTCCCTTATAGAGGAGATATTCGATTATTCAGTGTGGGACCGGCTATAGCAGTCATATCAACCCTACTAAGTTATTTAGTAATTCCTTTTGGATATAATCTTATTTTATCCGATCTCAGTATAGGTGTTTTTTTATGGATCGCCATTTCTAGTATTGCTCCGATTGCGCTTCTTATGTCAGGGTATGGGTCGAATAATAAATATTCTTTCTCAGGTGGTCTACGAGCTGCTGCTCAATCCATTAGTTATGAAATACCATTAACTCTATGTGTGTTATCAATATCTCTACGTGTGATTCGTTAAAAAATGGGCTTTCCCCCTTTCCTTTATTTCTAATATAGAAAAAAGATTGAATGTATTGAATAAGTATCTTTATTTTTTTATTCATCATTCGGGTGGATAAGTTAAACCAGATAGTTATATGAGTGAAACAAAACAGCTTAGAAATTCGCAGTAAGATGATTAAATCTCATTCCCTATGTACAAGAGTAAAGTGGAAGTAAATATAAACAGCATAAAATAAACTGTTTACCCCAAGACTGAGATTGTTTCATTAGTCATCATGTCTTGAAGCGGGTGCAAAAAAAAGATCAAGTGTATGGAGTTTATACTACTGTCTTGTATGTATTACCATACCAGGATCAATCAAAAATTAGTGGACGGGTAGAAACACCAAGATACGCAAAAGATTAGTAATACAGATAATGTAAAATATCAAAAGAAGTTAGTTAAGGTATTTCTACATAAATAAAACGAATCATAATAAGGACTTTAAATTAGTAGAAATGATCAAGCAGTACTTATCCACGATTCCGATCTAGAGTATGTTCCTATCCACTGATTAAAGAAATGACTATCAAGAACGAATTAATCCCTTTTTCCTTTTTATTTATTTTTTAGAATATCGAAACAAGAATAGGAACAAAAGAAATGATGAGTGTAGAATGAATGAGAAAAATGAATAAGAAATAAGAAAAGATTTTTATTTTATTTATTTTTTCTACATACATATATAATTTTTATCATGATTCATGAACTAGTGTCTAATTCTTTTTCGTAATCAAAAGATATGAACTGAAATAAATATCTATTGATACAACAAGTATTTTATTGAAGGGATAAGTTAAGTTATTACTCAAAAAAAAGAAAAAAAAAAAAGGGATGAGATCAATTCAGAAGCAGTTTTTATTTGTTATTCTAGCAGACAGAATTCCATCGGTCTAATTTGGGATGGGACTCTTTGATATGATATGTCTTTATTATATCCATTCTACCCAACGAATGGATACTGAAATTCATGTTAATATTGAACGAGTCCTTACATTTATTTGTGACCATAGAGGAGCCGTATGAAGCTGAGGTCTCACGTACGGTTCTGGAGTAGCGATGGGAACAGGAATGTTATCATCGACTATGATTATCTAATAGTTCAAGTACAGTTGATATAGTTGAGGCCCAGTCCAAATATGGTTTTTGGGGGTGGAATATTTGGCGCCAACCTATTGGGTTTATAGTTTTTCTAATTTCTTCTCTAGCGGAATGTGAAAGATTACCTTTCGATTTACCAGAAGCAGAGGAAGAATTAGTAGCAGGTTATCAAACCGAATATTCAGGTATCAAATATGGTTTATTTTATGTTGCTTCTTACCTAAATTTATTAGTTTCTTCATTATTTGTAACAGTTCTTTACTTAGGTGGATGGAATTTATCTATTTTACCTATTTTATTTATTCCCGATATTTTTGGAATAGATAAAATGGGGGGGGTCTTTGGAATGATAATCGGTATTCTTATTACATTAGTTAAAGCTTATTTGTTCCTGTTTATTTCTATTACAACAAGATGGACTTTACCGAGGATGAGAATGGACCAACTATTAAATCTTGGATGGAAATTTCTTTTACCTATTTCTTTGGGTAATCTATTATTGACAACCTCTTCCCAACTTGTTTCACTATAAATAATAAATAAGAGAATACGATAATGACATTATAAATTCATAATAACCTATCTTAAACAAGAGAAAGAAACATCAACTTATTTATTTCATAGATATTTACAATATGTTCCCTATGGTAACTGGATTCATGAATTATGGTCAACAAACAGTACGAGCTGCAAGGTATATCGGTCAAGGTTTCATGATTACCTTATCCCATACAAATCGTTTACCTGTAACTATTCAATATCCTTATGAAAAATTAATTACATCGGAACGTTTCCGTGGTCGAATCCATTTTGAATTTGATAAATGTATTGCGTGTGAAGTATGCGTTCGTGTATGTCCTATAGATCTACCCGTTGTTGATTGGAGATTGAAAACAGATATTAAAAAGAAACAATTGCTTAATTATAGTATTGATTTTGGAGTATGTATATTTTGTGGTAACTGTGTCGAGTATTGCCCAACAAACTGTTTATCAATGACTGAAGAATATGAGCTTTCCACTTATGATCGTCACGAATTGAATTACAATCAAATAGCTTTGGGTCGGTTACCTATGTCAGTAATTGGAGATTACACAATTCAAGCAATTAGGAATTCAAAGCAAATCAAAATAGACAAAGATAAATCTTTGGATTCAAAATCAATTACTAATTATTAAATTTTATATAATATAAGCAATCGGATAAGCAATTGGGGCTTTTTTATTTTAATATTGATTAATTTAATCAATAACTAGAACTCATAACTATTGATTGTTGAGAATTACTGTTTAATTTTAATGAAGAAGATTTAAATTTCAAATTGAGAGAATTATTTAGTTCATTCCTCTATAATCACACTACATTAAGATTAAATTCAATTAGTAACATATCATATACAAGAAAAAAATGGGGTAATTTCTTTTTCCTGGACTATTCAATAAAGTCATGAAATATTTCGACTTATTTATCTCTTACATTATACATAATGGGTTTAACTGGACCAATACATGATATTCTTGTAGTATTTCTGGGATCAGTTCTTATATTAGGAAGTCTAGGGGTAGTTTTATTTACCAATCCTATTTTTTCTGCCTTTTCATTGGGATTGGTTCTTGTTTGTATATCCTTATTATACATTTTATCGAACTCCTATTTCGTAGCTGCTGCGCAGCTCCTTATTTATGTAGGTGCTATAAATGTTTTAATCATATTTGCTGTGATGTTCACAAATAGTTCCGAATATTATAATGATTTCCACCTTTGGACTGTTGGGGATACGGTTACTTCATTAGTCTGTACAAGTATTCTTTTTTCACTAATTACTACTATCCTAGAGACATCATGGTATGGGATTATTTGGACTACAAGATCAAACCAAATTATAGAGCAGGATCTAATAAATAATGTTCAACAAATTGGTATTCATTTATCAACGGACTTCTTTCTTCCATTTGAACTAATTTCTATAATTCTTTTAGTTGCCTTGATAGGTGCAATTAGTATGGCTCGTCAATAATGAGTACAAATTCTTAGAATTATAAATTCTAAATGAAAAATAAAAGAATGTCTTGTTTTATCATGTCTTATTTTTATAACACTTATTTTTATTTTCATTCATATATATTATTATAACATATTTGAGTGTAGTATAAAAATTATATGTAAAAAAAATAAATAAACTACTATAAGATAAGCAAAGCTTTTAATTGTATCTATCACCAATACCTTATTTTTTATTTTGTTCTGTAATTATTTTATTTATATTTATATTGGAATTGTTTGAATGAATATTCATTCATATTGAACTGAATCCAGATTGATAAGGAGTTAGTCAATGATGTTTGAGCATGCACTTTTTTTGAGTGCCTATTTATTTTCTATCGGTATCTATGGATTGATCACAAGTCGAAACATGGTTAGAGCGCTTATGTGTCTTGAACTTATACTAAATTCGGTTAATATCAATCTCGTAACATTTTCTGATTTATTCGATGGCCGTCAATTAAAAGGAGACATTTTCTCGATCTTTGTTATAGCCATTGCAGCCGCAGAAGCAGCAATTGGACTAGCTATTGTTTCATCAATCCATCGTAACAGAAAATCAACTCGAATCAATCAATCGAATTTGTTGAATAAATAGTTGTAATCATATAATCAGATATAATTAATAATATACTATTTTAATGTAGAATAAAATTATTTATTCTTTTTTTATTATTATTAATTATATTTTATTATTAATTTTGATATTCACTAATTTTAATTAGATTAACATGTACGACTAGTATTACCATATATTGCTTTGTTGAAACAAAAATTAAAGTTTATTGGTCCTTTTTCGCGAACATATCCAGAAATAGATTGATTCTAAAAAATTCTGGTAAACCACTGATTTGTCTGGTATCTATAATATATAATTCATTTACTACTGATTTTTTTACCAGATCAAAATATTTTATTTCCAAAACTGAAATTTATAGATCCAATGTCACATTCAGTAAAAATTTATGATACATGTATAGGATGTACTCAATGTGTACGAGCTTGCCCTACGGATGTGTTAGAAATGATACCTTGGAACGGATGTAAAGCTAAGCAAATTGCTTCCGCACCAAGAACTGAGGACTGTGTAGGTTGTAAGAGATGTGAATCCGCTTGTCCAACAGATTTTTTGAGTGTTCGTGTTTATTTATGGCATGAGACAACCTCTAGTATGGGTCTAGCTTATTGATTGATACGTTACAAAAAACTCCACTTGAATCGTTTGATTCCTTTTTTTACCGACAAAAATCCGTACTCAGAATAATATATTTTCTTGAGTACGGGTTTTTATGGTCAAAGCGTATCTTGTCTTTACTACGAGTTATTTTCCTTGGTTAACAATAATTGTAGTTTTGCCGATATTTGCGGGTTCCTCAATTTTTTTTCTCCCACATAGAGGAAATAAGGTGATTAGGTGGTATACTATATGTATATGCCTTTTAGAGCTCCTTCTAACGACCTATGTATTTTGTTATCATTTCCAATTGGACGATCCATTAACACAATTGGGGGAGGATTATAAATGGATAAATCTTTTTGATTTTCACTGGAGATTGGGAATCGATGGACTTTCTATAGGACCCATTTTATTGACAGGGTTTATCACTACTTTAGCGACTTTAGCGGCTTGGCCAGTTACTCGAGATTCGCGATTGTTTTATTTCCTGATGTTAGCAATGTACAGCGGCCAAATAGGATCATTTTCCTCTCGAGACCTTTTACTTTTTTTTATCATGTGGGAGTTAGAATTAATTCCCGTTTACTTACTTTTATCTATGTGGGGGGGTAAAAAACGTCTTTACTCAGCTACAAAGTTTATTTTATACACTGCGGGGGGTTCTATTTTTCTCTTAATAGGGGTTTTGGGTATAGGTTTATATGGTTCCGACGGGCCAATATTGAATTTTGAAACATTAGCTAATCAATCATATCCCATAGTTTTGGAAATTCTATTATATTTTGGCTTTCTTATTGCTTATGCTGTCAAATTACCGATTATACCCCTACATACATGGTTACCAGATACCCACGGAGAAGCGCATTACAGTACATGTATGCTTCTGGCTGGAATCTTATTAAAAATGGGAGCGTATGGATTGATTCGAATAAATATGGAATTTTTACCCCACGCTCATTCTATATTTTCTCCGTGGTTCGTGATAGTGGGAACGATACAAATAATTTATGCAGCTTCAACCTCTTTCGGTCAACGTAACTTAAAAAAGAGAATAGCCTATTCCTCCGTATCTCATATGGGTTTTATAATTATAGGAATTGGTTCTATAACCAACGCGGGGCTCAATGGAGCCGTTTTACAACTAATCTCTCATGGATTTATTGGTGCTGCGCTTTTTTTCTTAGGGGGAACAGGCTGTGATAGAACGCATCTTGTTTATCTTGACGAAATGGGGGGAATATCCATCCCAATGCCAAAATTATTTACCTTGTTCAGTAGTTTCTCGATGGCCTCTCTTGCATTGCCGGGAATGAGTGGTTTTGTTGCGGAATTAGTAGTATTTTTTGGAATAATTACCAGCCCAAAATATCTTTTAATGCCAAAAATACTAATTACTTTTGTAATGGCAATTGGAATGATATTAACTCCTATTTATTTATTATCTATGTTACGTCAAATGTTCTATGGATACAAATTATTTAATGCTCAAAAGTCTTATTTTGTGGATTCTGGGCCACGAGAACTATTTGTTTCGATTTGTATCTTTTTGCCTGTAATAGCAATTGGTATTTATCCTGATTTTATTTTCTCGCTATCAGTTGATAAAGTACAAGCTATTGTATCTAATTACTTTCATAGATAGTTTTGATGAATAAAGCAAAGCGAAGAGTCGAATAATTATACGATTTTCCTTTTTTTTTAATAATTCGCTGTACAACGCAAAAGAAGTGAATTAAAATGGAAATGAGATGTATCTCGAGTTTTTGAGAACCATTTAATCCCCTTTTTGAGTGATAAATGGTTCTCAAAAACTCACACAAAATTTATATTATATGGAAGGATCCCTTGATGTATTCTCTTTAAATAGTTTACTCAACTAGATAGGAATGAGAATGAACCATAACTATGTAAACCTATTCCTAATAGATTAACCCCAAAATAGCATATCCAAATTATAAGAAATCCTATAGAAGCTACAATTGCCGAATTAATACCTTGAAAATTTTGGTTTGTTCTGGTATGTAAATAAATTGCATATATAGTCCAAGTAATAAATGCCCATGTTTCTTTAGGATCCCAATTCCAATAAGATCCCCATGCTTCATTAGCCCATACTGCGCCAGAAAGTATGCCTATGGTTAAAAAGGTAAACCCTAGACTAATGACACGATAACTCCAATAATCTAATCTTTGAGTGAATTGATATTTATAATAGTTTTTAAATGAAAGAAAAGAAGTATTTTGTAAAACATTTCTTTTATCATGCAAGTGAATTGCACCAAAGAAAAATGAGCTAATTAAGGAATTTTTACCCTTATAAAAAATATTGATGTTTTTTCGAAATGTAATGACTAAAAGAGCAATTGAAAATAAGGATCCAAATAAAAGAGCTGCATAGCTCAATAACATCATACTTACGTGCATCATCAACCACTGAGATTGCAAAGCAGGTACTAATATTGCGGATTGATGCATTCCAGTTGAAAAACCAGAAGTGGCGAAACCTTGGGTAAAAATCGCACTTGGTGCCGTTATTGCGCTTAAATAATTTTTATTTTTATGATTTTTAAAATACAGAATCATATGAATAATGAGGAAACTCCACGAAAGGAACATTAATGATTCGTATAAATTACTTAGCGGAAAATGCCCCGAATAAATCCAACGAATAACTAATAAGCCTGTTATAGATAAAAAAGTAGCTATCATCCCCTTTTCTGATGAATTACATAGTCCTTCGATTTCATGAACTAATAAATTCATCAAATGAATCATAATAACAACGGAAATAATCGAAAAAGAGATATGAGTTAATATATGTTCTAGAGTCACAAATATCATAAATAAAAAAAATGGTCCAATTACTTACAGAATGAAAATCAGGAATTGAATACATTACATTATAGGATTTATTGTATTCTTTTTATATTTTATATTAGAGCATGCCGCCACTCGGACTCGAACCGAGATGCTCTAGCACTGCTTCCTAAGAGCAGCGTGTCTACCGATTTCACCATGGCGGCTTGCTTGAAATAATAATAGCTCGTAGAGCTTGAATCGTCCAGATTTAAGGCAATATGGTTTCGAAAATAAAAATATTAGAATAGATTTTTTTTTTTTCAATGAAAAAGAAATAGAATTTGATATGTATCACAATTTAATTACTAAGTCCAAATAATTTATCGAAATAATATTTCGATAACTTGGTACCATTAAATGGGATAATATTAATTATAGTATACTGGTACATAATTTATGATAAGATCGATTTATTATGAAACCAATTAAATATTGGCCTAATAAATACATAAAAAACAAAATATTTGCAATCGATATTTCGATTTCACTATACTTTTCACAAAAATTATATATATATATAATTTTTGTGAAAGATTAATTGGTAAGAAAAAATTTATGTACCGTGAATGCTAATTCTAGAATAATGAAAAATAATGAAAATAGAAATATTCAATATATATTAAAACCAGTAAACTAGAACTCAATAAACGGAAGAATTCTTATTTTTTCTATATATTAGAACAACTAATTATATTACAACAACGAGTTTTAAATTATATTGAATTGAGAACATTATTTATTTTATAAATTCTTTTTTCTAGCCATATTAATTCAGATTATTCCAAGTCAAGGCTTTATTATTTGTTTGTTTGCCGTACAAAAAAACTTTTTGAATTTCCTGTCGAAACAGACTTAGCTAAAGAAAAAGCTTTAACTGCAGCCAAATATCCTTTTTTCTTCCAAATATTTTTACGAATACGTTTTTTTGATATAGAAGTACGTTTTTTTGGAACTGCCATTCAAAAGCGAAATTACTAATTTTTATTGTTGTATGTGAAAGACATGTATTGACGGATCGTTCTTTTTATTCATTATCTGTACTTAATTTTATAGATAATGTAATTATTTTTCATAAGATATAAATACTTTTTGTCTGATAATACTATCTATTTATATAACTATCTTATATATATATAAGATAGTTATATATTATGTATTTTATTAATAGAGTTTGGATTGGGTAAAAAAACTTCCCTAATAATCATTTTTTATTTTTTATTATATTGTATATTGAGTCAAATTATTCGCATATACTAGATCCATACATATTTGAATCAAGCACTATTTTTGGTATAACTATTTTTTCTTACTATACTATATCGTTATAAATTATCAAAATAGTACAATCATTAAAAAATAGTTATATATTAGATTCTGTATCTTAATAAATATTTTTCTTTAATTAATAACTAAATAATAGTCTTGATCCGGTTATTTGGTCATATTATTTGACCAAATAAATTAGAACTTTTTGAGAAACTCAAAAAGATATGATATGAAAAAAGTAAGATCAGACTAATTAATAATAATAATATTTGAGTTCTTTCTAAAAAAGATAAAAATTGCTGAATCGAAAACAATAACAATTAATAAGAATAAAAAAATTAAAAATTGATTTTATTATGGAACATACATATCAATATGCTTGGATAATACCTTTCCTTCCACTTCCTGTCACTATGTCAATAGGATTTGGACTTCTGCTTGTTCCAACAGCAACAAAAAATCTTCGTCGTATATGGGCTTTTTATAGCATTTTATTTCTAAGTATAGCTATGGTTTTTTCCGTCAATTTAGCTATTCAGCAAATAAATGGAAGCTTTATCTATCAATATCTATGGTCTTGGACTATTAATAATGATTTTTCCTTAGAATTCGGATACTTAATCGATCCACTTACTTCCATTATGTCAATATTAATCACTACCGTTGGAATCATGGTTCTTATTTATAGTGATAATTATATGTCTCACGATCAAGGATATTTGAGATTTTTTGCTTATATGAGTTTTTTCAATGCTTCCATGTTGGGATTAGTTACTAGTTCTAATTTAATACAAATTTATATTTTTTGGGAGCTGGTGGGGGTGTGCTCATATTTATTAATAGGTTTTTGGTTCACACGATCAATTGCAGCAAGTGCTTGTCAAAAAGCTTTTGTAACTAATCGGGTGGGGGACTTTGGTTTATTATTAGGAATTCTGGGTTTTTATTGGATGACAGGTAGTTTTGAATTTCGAGATTTGTTCGAAACATTTAATAAGTTAATTCATAATAATGGGGTAAATTCTTTATTTGCTACTCTATGTGCTTTCCTGTTGTTCGCCGGTGCAATTGCTAAATCTGCGCAATTCCCCCTTCATGTATGGTTACCTGATGCTATGGAGGGGCCCACTCCTATTTCAGCTCTTATACATGCTGCTACTATGGTAGCAGCGGGCATTTTTCTTGTAGCTAGACTTCTTCCTCTTTTCACGGTTATACCTTATATAATGAATTTCATTTCTTTAATAGGTGTAATAACACTACTATTAGGAGCCACTTTGGCTCTTGCTCAAAGAGACATTAAGAGAAGTTTAGCCTATTCTACAATGTCTCAATTGGGTTATATTATGTTAGCTCTAGGTATAGGCTCTTATCGGGCTGCTTTATTTCATTTGATCACTCATGCCTATTCTAAAGCATTATTATTTTTGGGATCGGGGTCCATTATACATTCAATGGAACCCATTGTTGGATATTCACCAGATAAAAGTCAAAATATGGCTCTTATGGGCGGTTTAACAAGATATGTTCCAATTACAAAAACGACTTTTTTATTAGGTACACTTTCTCTTTGTGGTATTCCACCTCTTGCCTGTTTTTGGTCCAAAGATGAAATTCTTAATGATAGTTGGTTGTATTCACCGATTTTCGCAATAATAGCAACTTTCACAGCGGGATTAACCGCATTTTATATGTTTCGAATATATTTACTTACTTTCGAGGGATATTTACATGTTCATTTAAAAAATTACAGTGGAATTAAAAACAGTTCCCTATATTCCATATCTTTATGGGGGAAAGAAGCACCAAAATTGATAAAGAAAAATTTACTTTTATCACCAACGAATAGTAATGCAAGTGTTTCCTTTTTTTCGAAAAATATATATAAACTTGATGGGAATGTAATAAATCAGATACGAAATTTTAGTACTCATTTTGGAAAAAAATACACTTCTATCTATCCACATGAATCGGATAATACTATGCTATTTCCACTGCTTATATTGGTACTATTTACTTTATTCGTTGGATCCATTGGAATTTCTTTTGGTCAAGGAGTAATGCATTTAGATCTATTATCCAAATGGTTGACTCCACCAGAAAACTTTTTCCACACGGATTCTCATCATTCTGAGAGTTGGTATGAATTTATAAAAAATGCAATTTATTCCGTAGGTATAGCATCTTTTGGAATATGCATAGCATCCATTCTTTATGGGTCTGTTTATTCATCTTTCCAAAATTTTTATTTAAAAAATTCCTTTGTGAAAATGGGTTCTAAGAGAATTTTATTGGATCCAATAGTAAATGCGATATACAATTGGTCATATAATCGGGGCTATATAGATTTTGTTTATACAACAATCTTAACTAGGGGTATAAGAGTATTGTCTGAACTAAGTTATTTTTTTGATAGATGTGTAATTGACGGAATTATAAATGGTATTGGTATTGGAAGTTTCCTTATAGGAGAGGGGTTAAAATATATCGGAGGTGGACGAATTTCATCTTATCTTTTTTTATATTTATTCTATTATGTATCAACTTTTTTACTAATTTATTTTTTGAGTTTATAAGAATGGATTCTTATTATTTTTTTATTTTTTATTAGAATTGGAGTTTTAAACTTATATAAGATACGAGATAAAAATAAGGGAGAAATTATTAAGAATTTAAAAATATCATAACAATTTCTTTATTTCTTCGTTTTATATTTATTATTTATTTCTTTATATATATATAATATGTATATTATGTATATTATAT